ATTTTAGTCCTAGTTGTTATAATAGGTTGAGGCCACTCTTTACGCCGTGTGACGGTTAATTTGGGTTTCTTGTCTGACCGCGGTGGCTGGCACAAGATTTACCAACCCTGTACATTGCCATGACTAAGTCAAGTTTACACTTATTGCTTAATGTCAATTACTGCTGAGAACCCGTGAGGGTGTGGCTAAGCAAGGTGTCTTGGGCGGTTACCTTAGGGTGCGCCTGATACCGGCTCCTTTTATCTTAATAAGAAGCTTAGGGCATTTACACTGGGGTGCGGATACTTGCATGTATATATCTGGCAAAAACTAACTGTAAGGTTAGGACTAAGTCTTTTGTCCTCGGGATGCGGGGCAGCCATCTTAGCATCTTCAGTGCTATGCTTTGTCATAAGCTACGTGGACATTGTTTTGTAAAGTCTAATTGATTCGTTTGTTTTGTAGATAAAGTCTAATTGATTCGTTTGTTTTGTAGATAAAGTCTAATTGATTCGTTTGTTTTGTAGATAAAGTCTAATTGATTCGTTTGTTTTGTAGATAAAGTCTAATTGATTCGTTTGTTTTGTAGATAAAGTCTAATTGATTCGTTTGTTTTGTAGATAAAGTCTAATTGATTCGTTTGTTTTGTAGATAAAGTCTAATTGATTCGTTTGTTTTGTAGATAAATTGTAAAGTCTAATTGATTCGTTTGTTTTATTAACAGAGAATTAAGGAGTAAACAAACGAATAAACGAACAAACAAATGAAAAAACAAACAAATGAAATTAACAGAGAATTAAGGAGTAAACAAACGAACAAACGAACAAACAAACGAACAAACGAATGAAAAAACAAACAAATGAAATTAACAGAGAATTAAGGAGTAAACAAACGAACAAACGAACAAACAAACGAACAAACGAATGAAAAAATGAAAAATTGATCGGAAACAGAAAGTTTCCGAGATTGTTAAAAATTGACGTGTGAAAAGTAAGGGTAAAATGCATGTCCAACAAGCATTCATCTAATAGCCACATTACTCACTGCCTGAGGAAATACCATCATGCCAGTCAAAGTGCATCAGCGTCAGAGAATGGTTCCCGGATTATCCAAACAGCCATGACACTTGACCAGCGCCTGAGGGCCAGAAAACCGTTAGAATACCATGTGATGTACAGGTCTTAGATTGGGAATACCCGTTGCACTGGAAGGGCTACCTGAAGACTACGCAGAAAAAAAGAAGAGAAGCGCCAAAACGGGGGATGCCGCGATCACGGGTGAGATGGTGAGATATGACCCAACCAAATGGCTCTGTGAAGGGCAAGATAGGGTGAGAAGCCAAGTTATGGTCCTGACCGAGGAACCAGAGGCGCAAAAGAGCAAGTTGTGCTAGGGTTTAGGGGGGAAGAATGGACTTGAAGCTAGGAACGTAGGACATTATATGCGGTGCGTTGCTGATTTCACGTGATGGGTCAGACTAATAGATAACCTGGTACGTTGGTTAGGGTTGACGAGCATTGTTAGGCGATTCATGGCCTGTGACGGTGCATAGTTGATGTGCAAGCACTTCCGTATCTTTTGGGAATGTTATGTATAACCTAGAGATCTAATGGTTTTAGTACGGATATAGTAGGAGATTTGACGATCATGACATAAGATTGGGATTGGTAGGAATGGGGAGATATTTAATATGCCCGGTTATGAAAAATTAATGGGGGTAAGAAATTGGGTATAATGTCTATCGTGCATACATAAAATGTCCTAGTAGAATGCATTAGTAATGGGGAAAATAAACCCATGCACAGAAGTACATAGGTTGCGCCTAAGCGGCTCTATGGGGGGGAAGGGGGGGCCGCCATAGAGCCTATTTTGTTCCTGTAGTTAAGAAATAACAGTGGCTTTTCAAGCCGCAGGCCTTGGGTAAAAACCAAGCAGGAATTTATGGCCTACTTGGTACTTTTTTTGGGGGTTTGTTTCGTGTTGGGGGGGCTGGCCGTTGCGTCGAATCCGTCCCCGTATTATGGGGTAGTTGGTTTGGTTTTGGCTTCGGTTGTAGGGTGTGGGTGGTTGGTGAGTTTGGGTGTTTCGTTTGTAGCCTTGGTGTTGTTTATGGTGTATTTGGGAGGAATGTTGGTGGTTTTTGTTTATTCGGTAACTCTGGCTGCGGACCCATTTCCGGAGTCATGGGGTGATTGGCAGGTTATAGGGTATATGGTTGGTCTTGTTTTGGCGCTTGGTGTGGGGGTGGTTGGGGGTGGGTTTGTTGGGGAGTGAGGGGGAGAGGTAGTTACTGTTGATAGTTATGGGGCAGGGTTTGAGCGGTTGGATTTTAATGGGGTTGCAATGTTTTATTCATTGGGAGGGGGGATGTTTTTGGTGGCGGGGTGGGGGTTGTTGTTGACTCTGTTTGTAGTGTTGGAGTTGGTACGGGGTCTGGCTCGGGGGGCAATTCGGGCGGTTTAGGAAGATTACAGGAAATAGTTTAGTAGAGAATACCAGCTTTGGGAGCTGGGGGTAGAGGTTTGAATCCTCTTTTTCTGAGTAACTCTAAGAAGATGGCAGTCTTCAGTTTTCGGTTTACAAGACCGATGTTTTAGATAAACTATTAGAGTTTTATAAGTTAAGTATTTTGTTTTCTAGGGTTTCGATGGCTGGAAAAAGGATAAGTAGGGTGGAGAAGTAGGTAAGGGATGCTAGTTGACCGATAATGATGAAGGGATGTTCTACGGGTTGGCTTCCTACCCAGGTTAGGACTAAGAGATTGGCGACTAGGGACCAGAAGAGAATTTGGGAGAGTGGGCGGAAGGTTATTGCGCGTTGCTTAGACTTGTGAAGGAGGGGGATTAGGAATAAGACTAGGACGGAGGCTGCAAGAGCTAAGACGCCTCCAAGTTTGTTGGGGATAGACCGTAGGATGGCGTATGCGAATAGGAAGTATCATTCTGGTTTGATGTGGGGTGGTGTTACGAGGGGGTTAGCTGGTGTAAAGTTTTCTGGGTCACCTAGTAGATTTGGGGTAAATAGGGCTAGGGTCATTAGAGGTAAGTATATGAGTGTGAATCCTAGTAGGTCTTTTAGAGAGAAGTAGGGGTGAAATGGAATTTTGTCGCAGGCAGATGAAATACCTAGGGGGTTATTTGAGCCGGTTTCGTGAAGAAAGGTGAGGTGTACTAGGGTTAATCCTGCAATTAGAAAGGGGAGGAGGAAGTGTAGGGCGAAAAATCGAGTTAGTGTTGGGTTGTCAACTGAGAACCCACCTCAAGCTCATTCTACAATGGTTTGGCCGATATATGGGATAGCTGAGAATAGATTGGTAATAACTGTTGCGCCTCAGAAGGATATTTGTCCTCAGGGGAGAACATAGCCTACGAAGGCTGTAGCTATAAGTGTGAGGAGAAGGATAATGCCCGTGTTTCAAGTTTCTTTGTAGAGGTAGGAGCCATAGTAAAGACCTCGTCCAATGTGTAGGTAAATGCAGATGAAAAAGAATGAGGCACCGTTTGCGTGGAGGTTGCGGATTAGTCAACCGTATTGCACGTTTCGGGTTGTGTGGGCTACGGATGAAAAGGCAAGGGATGTATCGGAGGTGTAGTGTATAGCTAAGAGTAGGCCTGTAAGGATTTGGGTTATTAAACAGATGCCCAATAAAGATCCGAAGTTTCATCATGCAGAGATGTTGGAGGGGGTGGGAAGGTCAATTAGGGAGTTGTTGACTATTTTTAGTAGTGGGTGAGATTTTCGTAGGTTGGGGGCCATTAGGTTGGGGTTATGTTGATAGAAGAATAATAAAGATGGATAAGGCAAATGTGCTTAGGTAGGCCTTGATAAGACCAGTGTGCATGGTGGTGGAGGTTTTGGACGCTAGGAGTTGTGTGTTTGCAAGTCCTTCTGGGCCTAGTTTTTTGTATCAGAATAGGTCGATAAGGTGTAGGGCGATTTTTTGTCCGGTGTTTAGTGTGTTTGTGGGGGTAATGCGGTGTGTGAGAAGGTTGAAGTAGCCGAGCGAGGAAGAGAAGTTTAAGAGTGTGTTTTGTTTTGGTTTTGTTAGGGTGTGGGCTATGTTTGACAATTCTAGGGCTAGGAGAATGCCTAGGAGGGTAATAATAATAGCAGTAGTTTTTATGAGGAAGGGTATAGTTATTGGGGGGGTTTTTGTGGGGGGGATAAAGGATGTGATTAGTAGACCTGCCAGGATACTGCCTAGTGCAAGTCGGGTAATAGGGTTAATGATGGTTGGGTTGTTTTCATTTACTGGGATAATTGAGGGTGAGCGCGTGAATCCTGTTTGTACTAGGAGGGTTATGCGAAGGGTATAGGTTGCTGTAAATGATGTAGCTAGGAGGGTGAGTAGGAGGGCTCAGGCGTTTAGGTGAGAGGTGTTGAGATTTTCGATAATAAGGTCTTTTGAGTAGAAACCAGCTAGGAATGGAGTTCCTATTAGGGCTAGATTGCCAATAGTAAGGCAGGAGGTAGTTGTTGGAAGTAATTTTTGTAGGTTTCCTATTTTTCGGATGTCTTGTTCGCCGTTGAGATTATGGATGATGGAGCCTGAACATAGGAATAGTATAGCTTTGAAGAAAGCGTGGGTTGAAATATGGAGGAAGGCTAGCTGGGGGAGGTTTAGGCCGATAGTGACCATTATTAGTCCTAGTTGGCTTGAGGTGGAGAAGGCGATGATTTTTTTAATGTCGTTTTGTGTGAGGGCACATGTGGCGGCAAATAGGGTGGATAGGGCCCCTAGGGAGAGGCATAGGGAAAGGGCAGTTTGATTGTTGGCGAGTAAGGGGTGTGTGCGGATTAGGAGGAAGATGCCAGCTACTACTATGGTGCTGGAGTGGAGTAGGGCGGAGACTGGGGTGGGGCCTTCTATGGCCGCTGGTAATCATGGGTGGAGCCCAAATTGGGCTGATTTTCCTGTGGCCGCTAGAATAAGACCGAGTAGGGGGAGTGTTGGGGTTTGGGTGGTGGAGAATGTTTGTTGGATTTCTCAGGTGTTTATGGAGGATGCAAGTCATGCTATGCTTAAGATGAGTCCAATGTCTCCGATTCGGTTATAGAGGACGGCTTGAAGTGCAGCTGTATTGGCTTCTGCTCGGGCTTGTCATCAGCCGATTAGTAGAAAGGACATTATTCCTACCCCTTCTCAGCCGATAAAGAGTAGGAATATGTTGTTGGCGAGGATTAGTGTGAGTATAGCGACTAGGAATATAAGAAGATACAAAAAGAATTTTGTGATGTGTGGTTCTGATGCTATATATCAGGTTGCGAATTGTAGAATAGATCAGGTCACAAAGAGGGCAATTGGGAAGAATATTATTGAGTACTGGTCAATTTTTAGGCTTAAGGGGATTTTGAAATTTGTGGTGAGTTTTCATTCTCAATAGGAGGTAACATTTTCTAGCCCTGAGTGAAGAAACAGTGTGGTTGGGACTAGGCTTGTGATGAAGGCTGTTTTGATAGCATGGGTAATGGAAGTTGGGGTGTTTTTGAGATTTTTTGATAATATGGGCAGGAGGACGGGGCTGATGATAATTGTTATGGTGAGGAGTATGGAGGTGCTGAGGAGGAGGGCTGTTTCCATTAACTTTTACTTGGAGTTGCACCAAGATGAGTGGCTCCTAAGGCCAGTGGATTACTATTATCCTTTAAAAGTTAAGGGGACTGAGGTTTTAAGCTCAGATGCAAGAATTAGCAGTTCTTGTTGGTTAGCCTCCCCTCGGTAAGTAAGAAGAGTTTAACTTCTATTTTTAGAATCACAGTCTAATGTTTGGGTTAAAACTATACTTACATGAGGGGATACCTGAGATTAGTTCTGGTTTTAGAATTAAGAGGAGAAGGGGAATAATATGAAGAGTTATGAGGAGGTGTTCTCGTGTGTTGGAGTTTTGAGTGGATGTGATGTGGGAGGGGGTGGGGCCGCGTTGGGTTGTTAGGAATATGAATAGGGTGTATGAGGCGGTTAGGAAACTTGCAATACCGGTTAGGACAATTGTGAGGGGTGATCAGTTGAATAGGGTTGTTATGATTGTTAATTCTGCTATGAGGTTGGTAGTAGGAGGGAGTGCTATATTTGTGAGGCTTGCCAGCAATCATCAGGTTGCTATTAATGGGAGGATGGGTTGAAGGCCTCGTGCTAGTAGTAACACTCGGCTGTGTGTTCGTTCATAGTTTGTATTGGCTAAGCAGAATAGTATGGAGGAGGTTAGGCCATGGGAAATTATTAGGATTATTGCGCCTGAAAAGGATCAGTGGGTTTGGATAATGCTTGCGGCGATTACAAGGCCTATATGGCTTACAGAGGAGTAGGCAATGAGGGATTTTAGGTCTGTTTGGCGGAGGCAGATGGAGCTGGTTATTAGAGCTCCTCATAGGGCGAGGGTAATAAATGGATATAGTAGGAGTTCGGATGGGGGGGTTATTAGGAGGGTGACTCGTATAATGCCATATCCGCCTAGTTTCAGAAGTAAGGCTGCGAGTAGTATTGACCCGGCGATTGGGGCTTCTACATGGGCTTTTGGTAATCATAAATGAAGACCATATAATGGAGCTTTGACTATAAAAGCTACTAGGAGGGCTAGGTTAGATAATAAGTGGGACCATGAAGGGGCAAGGGCGGGGTGGTCGAGTTTTAATATAGGAAGGTGGAGAGTACCAATTTGTGAGTGGAGGAAAAGGATGGTGACTAGTAGGGGAAGGGAGCTAATTAGTGTGTAGAACAAGAGATAAATGCCGGCGCTTAGTCGTTCTGGTTGGTTTCCTCAACGGGTGATTAGGATTAAGGTGGGGATTAGGGTTGCTTCAAATGAGATATAAAATAATATTAATTCTGTGGTTGAGAAAGCGAGGATAATAAAGGGTTGAGCGATGATTAGAGTGGTTACAAAGAGTCGTTTTCGTGAAAGGGGTTCTTGTTGGAGGTGATTTTGGCTTGCCATGATTATAAGCGGGAGGAGTCAGCAGGATAGGGTAAGGAGAGGGGATGAGAGTTGATCAATACCTATTCATTGGGTTAAGTTCTTATATGGGAGATAGGTTGGTGTGAGTCATTGGAGGCTAAGTGTAGCGATTATAAGACTGTGGGTGGTAGCGTTGGACCATATGAGTTTGGGGGGTGAGAGGAGGGTTAAAGGGAGGAGTATGAGAGTTGGGATAATGATTTTTAGCATTGCAGGAGATTTAGGTTATGTATTTGGTCAGATCCATGGGTTCGTGTAGACGCTACTAGCATGGCTAGTCCGGTGCCCGCTTCACATGCTGAAAATGCAAGTATAAGTACTGGGGTGATGGAGAATGAAGTTGTTTGGTTTTCTACTGGCCAAAGGGAGAGAGCTATGTATAGTGATAGTATTATGCTTTCCAAGCATAGTAGAGCTGAGACTAGGTGGTTTCGGTGGAAAGCTAGGCCTAGGCAGCTGAGGGAGAAGGCTGAGTAGAAGCTAAGATGTAGGAGAGTCATAAAGAAAGTCATAGGGTTAATTCTATGGTCTGTTGAGCCGAAATCAACTATCTTGGTTAGACTAACTTTCTAGTTATTCTGCCCACTCTAATCCCCCTTGAAGTCATTCGTAGACAAGTCCTAGGGTTAAGAGGGAGATGATGGTGAGAGTTCAGGCGAGGGTAACGGTAGGAGAGTGAAGTTGAATAGCCCAGGGGAGTGGGAGTAGTAGGGCGATTTCTAAATCAAATAGGAGGAATAGAATGGCTACTGAGGAAAAATCGAATGGAGAATGGGAGTCGGGCAGAGCCTAGTGGGTCGAAGCCACATTCATAGGGTGAGAGTTTTTCTGAGTCTGGCTTAGTTTGTGCAAGTCAAAAGTTTAGTAGGGTTAGGGTAGCACTGATAATGAGGGATAGAGAAAGTATAAATGTGAGTATGTTAATTGCCCATCTCTGGGGTTGTACCAGATTTTAGAGATTGGAAGTCAATTGTAATGATTATACTAGAAGGGCAAGAACCTCATCAATAGATAGTTATATAGAGGAATAATCAAATAATGTCTACGAAGTGTCAGTATCAGGCTGCTGCTTCAAAGCCAAAGTGGTGGTTTGGTGTAAAGTGGAACTTAATTAGTCGAAGAAGGCAGACAAGTAAAAAGGAGGATCCGATGATGACGTGTAGTCCATGGAATCCTGTTGCTACGAAAAAGGTTGAGCCGTATACGCCATCGGCAATTGAGAATGGTGCTTCATAATATTCTATTGCCTGGAGGGCAGTAAAGTAAAATCCTAGAAGGATTGTTAGTGTTAATGCTTGGATGGCTTGTTTGCGATTGGCTTCAGTGATGCTGTGGTGGGCTCATGTTACTGTAACGCCTGAAGCCAGTAAGATAGCTGTGTTTAGTAGGGGGACTTCCAGCGGGTTAAGGGGGTTAATTCCTGTTGGAGGTCATTGTCCGCCAAGTTCTGGTGTGGGTACTAGGCTGGAGTGGAAGAATGCTCAGAAGAAACCTAGGAAGAAGAATGCTTCTGATGTAATGAATAGAATTATTCCGTATCGGAGGCCTTTCTGGACTGTGGGGGTGTGATGGCCTTGGAATGTACTTTCTCGAACAATATCTCGTCACCATTGGAATATTACTAGGGTTATAGATATTAGGCCTAGTGTTAAGAGTTGTAAGGAGTTGTAATGAAATCATATAATTAAGCCTGAAGTAGTAAGTAGGGCGGCTGTTGCCCCAAAAATTGGTCAGGGGCTTGGGTCTACTATGTGATAAGAATGTGCTTGATGGGCCATTAAATATTTTCTTGTAAGTATAAGCTTAGTAGGAGGACGAAAACGTAGGCTTGGATTATGGCTACGGCCACTTCTAGAATTGTAAGTAGGAGGAGGATGGATGTAGTTAGTACAGATACTGCTGGTATAATGGGAAGCAGGGCTGTTGAGGCGGTGGAAATAAGTTGAATAAGCAGGTGGCCTGCAGTAAGGTTGGCTGTCAGGCGTACACCTAGGGCTAGTGGGCGAATAAGTAGACTGGTAGTTTCAATTATGATAAGGGCAGGGATTAGCGGGGTTGGGGTTCCTTCAGGTAGAAGGTGGCCTAGGGAGATTGTGGGTTGATTTCGTAAGCCTATGAGGAGGGTGGCTAATCATAATGGGAAAGCTAGAGCTATATTTATTGATAGTTGGGTGGTAGGAGTGAATGTATAGGGTAGTAGGCCCAGGAGGTTAATCATGAGAAGAAACAGTATAAGGGATGTTAGGATTAGTGCTCATTTGTGGCCTGTCTTGTTTAGGGGTATTATTAGTTGCTTGGTAATTAGATTAATGAGTCAGAGTTGTAATGTGGAGAGGCGGTTGGTTAGTCAGCGATTGTTGGGCGTTGGTATAAGTAAGGCAGGGAATAGTATGGACAGTAAGATTAGTGGGATTCCCAGGAGGCATGGGCTTGTGAATTGGTCAAAAAAGGTTATGTTCATGGTCAGGTTCAGGGGGCGGTTTTGGTGGGTGTGTGAATTTTGTTGCTAGGGTTATTGGTTGAGATGAACGTTGTAATTTTTGGTTGAATAATCAGTAGAAAGGTAAATCATGAGAGTAGCATGATGAAGAATCATGGATTTGGGTTTAGTTGAGGCATACTCATTAAGGGGGTTAGTAGTCCCCTTTCTCTAGCTTAAAAGGCTAGCGCTAAGTGCATAGCTTCTTAATGTCTTAGGAAGATAAAGTTGATGATCAATTTTCGAAGTAGGTGAGGGGGGTAGATTCTACTACGATTGGTATGTAGCTGTGGTTTGCTCCACAGATTTCTGAGCATTGGCCGTAGAAGATACCTGGACGTGTGGTGATGAAGGATGATTGATTAAGTCGTCCCGGGATTGCGTCAGTTTTTACTCCTAAGCTTGGTACGGCCCAGGAGTGGAGGACGTCGTCTGCGGTAATGATAATGCGGATGGGGGATTCTATTGGGATAACAACGCGATGGTCTACTTCTAGGAGTCGGAAGGAGCCCAGTGGGAGTTCAGTTGTAGGAACTATGTATGAGTCAAAGTAGAGGTCTTTGAAGTCGGTATATTCGTAGGTTCAGTATCATTGGTGGCCGATAGCTTTTAGGGTTAAGTCTGGTTCGTCGATTTCGTCCATTATATATAGGATTTGTAGAGATGGGAGGGCAAGTAGGATTAGGACGATGGCTGGTAAGATAGTTCAGACTAGTTCTACTTCTTGGGCGTCTACGGTGTTTGAGGATAGTTTTTCTATGAGTATAAGGGTAAGTAGGTATAGGACCAGGCTACAAATTGCTAGTGCAACTATTAGGGCGTGGTCGTGGAATTCAACAAGTTCTTCTATGATGGGGGAGGAGGCGTCTTGAAATCCAAATTGGGAGTGGTTGGCCATGTGGGGTGTACAGGGTTTTCACTTGTGACTTAGTCTTGACAAGGCTATGTAATTGGTTTACTAACACCCCATAAAGAAAGAAGCATGAGTGGTTTAATGCGGTTGGCTTGAAACCAGCGTGTGAGGGTTCGATTCCTTCCTTTCTTGTACTTGGACAAAGGCTGGTTCCTCGAAGGTATGGTAAGGAGGGGGGCAGCCGTGGATTCATTCGATGTTGGTAGTGGTTAGTTCTGGTTGGAGGACTTTTCGTTTGGATGCAAAGGCTTCTCAGATAATGAAGATTAACATGATTACGGCTGTTAGGGAGATTAGGGAGCCGATGGAGGATAAGGTATTTCATAGGGTGTAGGCGTCTGGGTAGTCTGAGTATCGTCGGGGTATGCCGGCAAGGCCTAGGAAGTGCTGTGGGAAGAAGGTTAGGTTTACTCCCGTAAATATTACTCCGAAATGGGCTTTTGCTCATGTAGGGTGTAGAGTGTAGCCTGTGAATAGAGGGAATCAGTGTGTAAATCCTGCGAGGATAGCAAATACTGCTCCTATGGATAGGACATAGTGGAAGTGGGCTACTACGTAGTAGGTGTCATGCAAGGCAATGTCTAGGGAAGAATTTGCTAGGACGATTCCTGTTAAGCCGCCTACTGTAAAAAGGAAAATGAAACCTAGGGCTCATAGTATAGGAGGGTCTCATTTGATTGTGCCTCCGTGCAGAGTGGCAAGTCAGCTGAATACTTTAATTCCTGTAGGAATGGCAATGATTATTGTAGCTGATGTGAAGTATGCTCGGGTGTCTACGTCTATTCCGACTGTGAATATGTGGTGGGCTCATACGATAAAGCCGAGGAATCCGATGGATAGTATTGCCCATACTATTCCTATGTAACCGAAAGGTTCTTTTTTTCCTGAGTAGTAGGTGACGACGTGTGAGATGATTCCGAACCCTGGTAGGATTAAGATGTAGACTTCTGGGTGTCCGAAGAATCAGAAAAGGTGTTGGTACAGGATAGGGTCTCCTCCTCCTGCTGGGTCAAAGAATGTGGTGTTTAGGTTTCGGTCAGTAAGTAGCATGGTAATGCCAGCAGCAAGGACGGGGAGGGATAGTAGTAGTAGAACGGCGGTGATGAGGACGGATCATACGAATAGAGGGGTTTGGTATTGGGACAGGGCTGGTGGTTTTATGTTGATGGCAGTTGTAATGAAGTTGATGGCGCCTAGGATAGATGAGACTCCTGCTAAGTGGAGGGAGAAGATGGCTAAGTCTACTGAAGGTCCAGCGTGGGCGAGGTTGCCGGCTAGTGGGGGGTATACAGTTCAGCCTGTGCCAGCTCCTGCTTCAACTGTAGAGGAGGCTAGGAGTAATAGGAGGGATGGTGGAAGGAGTCAGAAGCTTATGTTGTTTATGCGGGGAAATGCCATGTCTGGGGCTCCGATTATTAGGGGGACAAGTCAATTTCCAAATCCGCCGATTATGATGGGTATGACTATGAAGAAGATTATGACGAAGGCATGGGCGGTGACGATTACGTTGTAGATTTGGTCATCCCCTAAGAGTGTGCCTGGTTGACCTAGTTCGGCGCGGATGAGTAGGCTTAGGGCGGTGCCGACTATGCCGGCTCATGCGCCGAAGATTAGGTATAAGGTGCCAATGTCTTTGTGGTTAGTTGAGAATAATCATCGGTTAATGAATGTCACAGGTAAGATGGCTGAGTGTTAAGGCGTTAGGCTGTAGTCCTTTTTACAGAGGTTTGATTCCTCTTCTTATCGATCTTGTAGTGAAATTCATGTTGAGTTGCAAGCTCATTGATGTGTGTTAAAAGCACGCCAAGGTCTGGTAGACAGAGGCCTGTTGGTTAAGGCATCTAGCTGTTAATTAGAGGTTTTGTGGGATCGAGGCCCACCTGTCTAGGGTTGTTTTGGTGAGGCCCTAGCTTAATTAAAGTGTCTGAGTTGCATTCAGGTGATGCGAGTTAATATCTTGCGGGCCTTAGCAGAAACTAAGAGGGTTTATCTCTTATTTAAGGCTTTGAAGGCCTTCGGTTTGATGGTTATCCTAAGTTTCTAGATGGAAGTAAGGATTATAGGGGAGAGGGGTAGGAGTAGGATTGATAGGGAGGCGAGTACGGCGATTAGGGGGCTTGTTGTTTTGTTGATACGCCATTGTTTTATATGGTTTGTAGAGTTTGGTGGAAGGGTGATGGTTGAATAGTAGGCTAGGCGTAGGTAGAAGAATAAGCCTAGTAGTGATAGTATAGCGATGGTTGTAGCTGCGGGGGTTATCTCTTGTTTAGTCAGTTCCTGGATGATTAGTCATTTTGGTAGGAAACCGGTTAGGGGAGGCAGTCCTGCTAGGGAGAGGAGGGTAAGTATGAGAGTTGCACTTAGGACAGGAGTTTTTGTCCATGATGTTATTGTTGTTGATAGTTTTAGGGCTTTTGTTGTGTTGAAGGCGAGAAATACAGTGGAGGTTATGATAGTGTATAGGTAAAAGGTTATTAGGGTTAGTTTAGGGTAATATAGGATGATAATAGTTATTCAGCCGAGGTGGGAGATTGATGAGAAGGCCATGATTTTTCGTACTTGTGTTTGGTTTAGGCCTATTCACCCGCCTAGGGCTGTTGAGGTAATGGCTATTAGGGTTAATAGGTTATGATTGAGGGAGTGAGACGTAAGGAGTAGGAGGGTGATTGGTGGGAATTTTATTATTGTAGATAATAGGAGTGCTGTAATTATGGGCGAGCCTTGTAGAACTTCTGGGAATCAAAAGTGGAAGGGCACTAGGCCTAATTTTATTGCAATTGCTGCAGTAAGCAGAGAGGAGGACGTCGGGTGGGTTAATTGAGTGATGTCTCATTGTCCTGTTTGTCAGGCGTTGATTGTGCTTGAGAATAGGATAAGGGCAGAAGCGGTTGCCTGCACTAAAAAGTATTTGATTGTTGCTTCGACAGCTCGGGGATGGTGGGTTTTTGAGATAAGAGGGATGATAGCTAGGGTGTTGATTTCTAGTCCGGTCCAGGCTATCATTCAGTGGTTGCTCGAGATTGTAATTGTTGTACCTAGCAGGAGGCTGAGAGTGGAGATTAGTTTTGCGTGCGGGTTCATTAGTAGGGGAGGGGGTTAAACCATCATTTTCGGGGTATGGGCCCGATAGCTTTTTTAGCTGACTCTACTAGGAAATAATATAAAGGAAGTATGAAGGGTTTTGATCTCTTATGTGTAGGTTCGATTCCTACTTTTCTAAATTGTTTTAGGAAATGAGAGGGCTGGTGTACCTCTATATTCACTTTATCATAGTGACCCTTTGCATTCAGGCACATTTCCTTAGGTAAGGAGGCAGGCCTGCGTAGCAGATTGGTATGCTGGTGTGTCAGAGGCAGAGTGCTAGTGTTAGTGGTAAGAAGTTTTTTCATAGTAGGTGTATGAGTTGGTCATAGCGGAAGCGGGGGTAGGAAGCGCGGATTCATAGGAACGTTATGGATAGGAGTAGGGCTTTTATTGCAAGGACTAGGGGTAGTAGTTCTGAGGGGAGGTTAAGTGAGCTTGGGTTAAGGAATAGGATTGTTGTAAGCGTATTTATTAGTATGATGTTGGCGTATTCTGCTAGGAAGAATAAGGCAAATGGGCCTGCGGCGTATTCTACGTTGAACCCTGAAACTAGTTCGGATTCTCCTTCGGTTAGATCAAATGGTGCTCGGTTTGTTTCTGCGAGGGTGGAGATGAACCATATTATGGCGAGAGGCCAAGAAGAGAAAAGGAGGTAAAGCGGCTCTTGGGTGGTTGCTAAGGTATTTAAGGTGTAGTTGCCACTTAGTGTAATTAAGGACAATAGGATGATGGCAAGTGTGACTTCATAAGAGATGGTTTGTGCTACTGCTCGGAGGGCTCCGATTAAGGCGTATTTTGAGTTTGAAGCTCATCCGGATCATAGGATAGAGTATACTGCCAAGCTAGATATAGCCAGGAGGAAAAGAAGGCCCAGGTTTAGATCGGCGAGGGGGAAAGGTAAAGGTAGGGGGGCTCAGATTGTAATTGCTAGTAGTAAGGCTAAGATGGGTGTCATGATGAAGAGAAGGGGGGAGGAAGAGGATGGGAGGATTGGCTCTTTAATAAATAGCTTTACACCGTCTGCGGCAGGTTGTAGGAGGCCAAATGGACCTACTACGTTCGGGCCTTTTCGGGACTGTATATAGCTTAAAATTTTTCGTTCAACTAATGTTAGGAAAGCTACAGCAATTAATACTGGGATAATGTAGGACAGGGCTATAAGCAGGAAGGTTAAGGGAGGGGTGTAGTTCATTTGAGGGGAAGCTAGGGAGAGGATTTGAACCTCTGGCTAAAGGGCTTAAGCCTTTTGCATTTGCCGGGCTCTGCCACGCTAGCAGTCCTTTTCTAGGATGTCAGGGTGGGTGATTCCTTCGTAATTTAGTTAAGTTCATTACTTTGGTGTGGGGGCTTGCTTGTAGCCTAGGCCCCGCCTCTCCGGTCCTTTCGTACTAGGAGGGGCTGATCATAGATAGAAACCGACCTGGATTACTCCGGTCTGAACTCAGATCACGTAGGACTGTTAATCGTTGAACAAACGAACCCTTGATAGCGGCTGCACCATCAGGGTGTCCTGATCCAACATCGAGGTCGTAAACCTCCTTGTCGATATGGGCTCTTGAAGGAGATTGCGCTGTTATCCCTGGGGTAGCTTGGTTCATTAATCAATTATATTGGGTCTGGTTACTGTTTGTACGTTGAGAGGTTGTTCTTGGTTAAGAAATTAGGTCTTATTTTTGGAGGATGGGTTTTTCTCCAAGGTCGCCCCAACCGAAAAATGTCAGCCATGGGTTTAGGTGGTGAGCCTGGTAGGGTGAGGTTTAGTGTGTGGTGGCTGTTGATTTTGAAGTTCCACAGGGTCTTCTCGTCTTATGTGCTTATCCCTGCTTTTGCACGGGGGGATCAATTTCACTGATTATCTGTAAGAGACAGTTAAGACCTCGTTTAGCCATTCATACAAGTCTCGATTTATGGGACAATTGATTGCGCTACCTTTGCACGGTTAGGATACCGGCGGCCGTTTAACGTGGTGTCACTGGGCAGGCATCACCTTTAATACTTGGTTTGCTAAAGGCTATGTTTTTGGTAAACAGTCGGGCCTTGGGTTTGCCTAGTTCCTTTTACAGATTTTAATCTTTCTAAAGAGCGCTCCGGAGTTGGGGTAACAAGGGATTAGAATACCTAATCTTGTTGGTATATAGGTATTAGGTGGTTTGTTAATAATATGAGGATGTAAGCTCGCGCTTCAGAGGGGGAAGCCCTGGTTACTCATTTTAGCATAAATTCTCCTATGTATAAATAGGTTAGCCTGTTAGTGTAAAGGGAGTCGTGGTGTGTACGGGTTTTTAGTAATACTGAGCTTTGACGCAATCTTTGTTGATGGCTGCTTGAAGGCCCACAATTAGAAAGGAAGAGTATTATCCGCTAGCATGGGTTGTGTCCATTTTAAAGGAGCTGTACCTCCTTTAATTTACTCCTGATAGAGACATGTTGGCTTAATTTAGTTTTCCAATGGGTGCTAGTCAGGGGGGAACTAGGGTTCATTTCACAGGCAACCAGCTATCACCCAGCTCGGTTGGATTTTCACCTCTACTGGCAAGTCATCCCACTCTTTTGTCACAGAGACGGGTTGGCTCATGAATAGCTGCTTGCGAGTAGCTCGCGTGGGTTTCGGGGGGGCAAGCTTAAATTCGTTTTGCTTGGTTGTTCTTGCTAAATCATGATGCAAAAGGTACAAGGGCTTATCTTTGCTTTTTATTGCTTTAGTTTTCATTGTTATTTCATCTTTCCCTTACGGTACGAAGTTCTATGGCGCCATGGGTGCTTTTCTATCACCTATACTAAGCCAGGTAGAATGTTTTAGTTTAGTGGATGCGTGGATTTTTGTTATTGTGGTTTGTTTGAGTGGTTGGGCTAGAGTGGGGCTTCAGAGCGATCTGGATATAGCAGATATCTCTCAGGTGTAAGCTGAGTGCTTTGTTTTATAGCTACGTTCTGGTATGCTAAGTACACCTTCCGGTACACTTACCTTGTTACGACTTACCTCATCTTCAGCAAGTATAGGTATTAGTTATGTAGGTTATTAGCTTGTGAGGAGGGTGACGGGCGGTATGTACGTGCCCCAGGGCCGGCTTAAATCAGACATTCTCATTCTGGTTTACTGCTAAATCCGCCTTTTAGGGATAGGTTTCATATCTCTTTCCGTGGGTGCTCTATTTTAGAGAATGTAGCCCATTTCTTCCGCCACATAAGCTATACCTTGACCTGTCTTGTTAGCGGGTTTGGGCTATTGTGTCCACTATTCGGCTTTCAAGGAAGGTGGACTGGTGACGGCGGTATGTAGGCTGCTTTGGCTAGGGGCGGCCGGGTGAATCGTGGGTTATCGATTATAGAACAGGCTCCTCTAGGTGGGTTTGGGGCACCGCCAAGTCCTTAGAGTTTTAAGCGTTTGTGCTCGTAATACCCTGGCGGGTGCTTTGGTATGCTGTAAGCACCTGGATTTAAGGCTAGGCATAGTGGGGTATCTAATCCCAGTTTGTGCCCTGGCTTTCGTGGCGGGAGTCGGTCAATTGACGCTAGGGTCGTGTTAAGGGCGAGCTTTTGTGCATCTTGGGCTTATGACAGCTTAGTTGCATTTTACCCCTAGTCAGTATGATAGTATGAGGGCCACTCTTTACGCCGTGTGACAGTTAATTGGGGCTTCTTGTATGACCGCGGTGGCTGGCACAAGATTTACCAGCCCTTAAAGTGTTGCTATAACTAAGTCAAGTTTACACTTATTGCTTAATGTTAATTACTGCTGAGTACCCGTGGGGGTGTGGCTGAGCAAGGTGTCTTGGGCTACTGCGGTGGTGTGCCTGATACCTGCTCCTTTTGTCTTGGTAAGAGGTTGGGGGCATTTACACTGGGGCGCGGATACTTGCATGTATATGTTTAGCAAGAACTAACGGTAAGGTTAGGACTAAGTCTTTTGTCCGCGGGTGCAGGGCATCCGTCTTAGCATCTTCAGTGCTAGGCTTATGACAGCTTAGTTAC